AAATGGGTTGAATTGGTATTAGTCTGGATACAGCAAAATAATTCTATTCGATCGAATAAGTACATTCGATCGAATAAGTACCTTGTGTCAGAATTGAGAAATTCTATGGCTCGAATCTTTAGTATTCTCTTATTTATTACCTGTGTTTACTATTTAGGCAGAATACCGTCACCCATTGTTACTAAAAAATTCAAAGAAACCTCAGAAACGGAAGAAAGGGGGGAAGGCGAGGAAGAAACAGATGTAGAAATAGAAACAACTTTCGAAACGAAGGGGACTAAACAGGAACAAGAGGGATCCACCGAAGAAGATCCTTCTCTTTTTTCGGAAGAAAAGGAGGATCCGGACAAAATCGATGAAAGGGAAGAGATCCGAGTGAATGAAAAGGAAAAAACAAGGGATGAATTCAACTTTCAAGAGACATTCTATAAAGATAGCCAAGTTTATAAAACTTCTTATATGGATAGGAATAAAAATAAAGAGAATTCGAAGTTAGAAATATTTAAATTGAAAAAAGATCCATTTTTTTTATGGTTTGAAAAAAAAATAAATTAAATAAGAAAATAAGAAATTAAAAAGAAAATAAGAAATTAAACGAAATTCATTCTTAAATTAAAAGAAATTCATTATTAAATAATAAATTAATTATTCCAACTATTAAATAGAATAAGACTATTAAATAGAATTAAGAATTTCATTTTTTTTTTGTTGAAAAAAAAAATAGAACTTATAAAAAATTAAAAAATTCAAATTAAAAAAAAAAACAAAAAGGAATAAATTAATAAAAAAATTAATACAAACAATAAATACAATAAGAGATAAGAAGAGATGCGACCGCCCCCTACATATTTGATACCTTCTCCGAAAAAGAAACTTGTAAGACCGAAACCATTCGTAATTCCATCAATTACTCGTCTATCCAAAAAATGAATTAGTTCAGCTAGTCCTCTTATACCCTGAGTTAAGGATATTGTATAAAAAGCATCTATGTAACCACGATTATATGACCAATCATATATCCCATTTCTTATTCTGTCCCCTAAAATTCTATTAGGACCTCTTTTAGAAAACGAATTTAGTAAGTTCAAATTTTGTAAAGATGAATAAATAGGCTTATATAAAAAAGACGCTATAAATATTCCGAAAAAAGCTATACTGACAGAAAAACTTGCATTTGTCACAAATTCATACCAATCCACCGAATTATTTGAATTCGGATGTAAAAGGTTTATAGACGGATTTAACAATTTAGATAATATATCCAAATGAATTTCTTCTTGATTAAAAACAAAGGGAATTCCTACGACCCCAACAAACAAAGTAAATATCACTAATATAACGATAGAAAATAACATGGTATTGTCCGATTCATGAGGATAAGAGAAAGTATTTTTAGTGACAAAATTAGTAATAGTAATAAAAGGGTGTATCCTGTTTTTTCCATTACCATCAATTTGATATGTCTTATTCGAAAAAAAAGAAGCCCTTTCATTATTATTCATTGTTAATAAACTTAATAAACAAAAATGATTTTTAATCGTTTTTGGCACTTCTTTTCCCCATAGAGATATTGAATAGCAGGAACTACTTTTTTGACCATTGTAATTTTGAAAATGAACATTGAAATGTCCCTCAAAAGTAAGTAAATAGATTCGAAACATATAAAATGCGGTTAATCCTGCTGTGGAACAAGCTATTATTGCGAAAATAGGTGAATACAACCAACTATCATTAAGAATTTCATCTTTGGACCAAAAACAAGCAAGGGGGGGAATACCACAAAGAGAAAGTGTACCTACTAAAAAAGCAGTTTTTGTAATTGGTACATGCTTTTTTAAACCTCCCATAAGAACCATATTCTGACTTTTATCTGGAGAATATCCAACAATAGCTTCCATTGAATGAATAATTGATCCGGATCCTAAAAACAACAATGCTTTTGAATAAGCATGAGTAATCAAATGAAATAAAGCGGCTCGATAAGACCCCATACCTAGAGCCAACATCATATAACCCAATTGAGACATTGTAGAATAAGCTAAACCTCTTTTAATATCTTTTTGAGCAAGAGCTAAAGTAGCTCCTAATAATACTGTTATTATACCTATTAAAGATATTAAATTCATTATGTAAGGTATGATTATAAAAAGAGGAAGAAGTCGAGCTACAAGAAAAATGCCCGCTGCTACCATAGTAGCGGCATGTATAAGAGCCGAAATGGGAGTAGGGCCTTCCATGGCATCAGGTAACCATACATGAAGGGGAAATTGTGCCGATTTCGCAACTGCACCTGCAAATAAAAGAAAGGCACACAAAGTAAGAAATAAAAAAGGAACCTCATTATTATAAATCAAGTTATTCAATATTTGGAACAAATCCCGAAATTCAAAACTACCGGTTATCCAATAAAGACCTAAAATTCCTAATAATAAACCAAAATCGCCTACACGATTCGTTACAAACGCTTTTTGACAAGCAGTCGCCGCACTAGGTCGTGTGAACCAAAAACCTATTAATAGGTAAGAACACATTCCAACTAATTCCCAAAAAATATAAATTTGTATCAAATTCGAACTAGTAACTAATCCCAACATGGAAGTATTGAAAAAACTCATATAAGCAAAAAATCTCAAATATCCTTGATCATGAGACATATAATTGTCACTATAAAAAAGAACCAAAATTCCAACAGTAGTAATTAATATTAACATAATAGAAGTAAGTGGATCTATTAAGTGACCGAACTCTAAAGAAAAATCATTATTAATGGTCCAAGACCATACATATTGATAGATAAAACTTCTATTTATTTGCTGAATAGATAGATAGACCGAAAGTATCATAACTATACTTAACAAGAAAATACTAGGAAAAGCCCACATACGGCGAAGATTTTTTGTTGCCGTTGGAAAAAGTAGAAGTCCCACTCCTATTAACATAGGAACTGGAAGTGGAATGAAGGGGATAATCCATGAATATTGATATGTATATTCCATAAAAAAACCTTTTTATTTTTAATTAATTCTTTATAATTCACCGGCTCTTATATCTTTTTATAGGTTCAATAAAAAATCAAGATATGGAATACTTAAATAGAATTTTCTATTCCTAATTATTCTGAATCTTTCTTCTTTAACCAATATTTCAAATATTCAAATCAAGAAGTTAGAATTGGTCAAATGATATGAATATGATCAAGTTACTATTTATATTTAAAATGAAATAAGACAATAATTCATTTTATTAATATTGAATATTAAGTAAAATTTTTATGAAAATGAAGAAAAAAATTCAATTATTATTACGTATTACGTATTAGGATAATTTATATGCATAGAGCAAATAATTACACCAAAATCGAGTAGTTAATACATTACTTTATTTTGATAGAAATAATAGGATGGTCCATACCAAAACGGGCGCAATAAAAAAAAGAACTCGTTTTTTTTATTAGTTCGTTTATTCATAATCATTAACTAATTCATGATAGAACTGATTATACTCCATTTGAATAAAAGATATTTTTTTTCTTTGTAGAAAACGCTAGAATATCCCACACTTTTCTTTCAATACCAGGGAGAAGAAATAGAATTAAAAGAAAAGACGAAATTACTAAGACAACTTTTAGAAAATCATGTATTCTTTGATTAACTACTAGTTTAATTCAAATTTTTAAATCCAAAAAATGTGTACTCGTTCTTTTCTTTTGAGTTTGACCAACTAATAAAAAACTAAAGTAATTTCAGTAATTTGGAATTTGTTAGGTAAGGATTGGTTTTTTTTGAACTTTTCGGTGTATTTTGTTACATGTATAAATATAGCACGACGAAAATAGACAGAGATATAAAAAAAAGAAAAAATGGAATTGTTTGACCAATAGATGTCTTTCACATTCAACTAGAGAAATGAATAACTTTTTTTCAAATTTTTAATGGCAGTTCCAAAAAAAAGTACTTCTATATCAAAAAAACGTATTCGTAAAAACATTTGGAAAAAGAAGGTATATCGGGCAGCGTTGAAAGCTTTTTCCTTAGCGAAGTCTCTTTCTACCGGGAATTCAAAAAGTTTTTTTGTACGACAATTAAATAGTCAAACACTAGATTAACTAATCTTAATCTGAAAATGGTACTTTTTTTTTTTTTTAAAAAAAAAAAAAGATACAAGGTTTCACTTTTTTTTGAATATGTTTTATCCGGTGGGGATTCTTATTTTCCTCATCGGTACAATTATCTGTCATATCATCATAATAAATAATAAAATTACAAAAAAAAGTTTTTTCTTAGACAAAATGTTCAGTTCAGTCCAATATCGAATTAGTTTTCGAAATCCTAAATAAAATTCTTTACATGACGAAAAACCAACCTAAGGCCTAAGGGTTAATATAAAGCTCTACAAATAGTTAAATAAAAAAATTTTGAATGTCACACTGTACTGTGATCCATAAAAAGACTTTTTTTGTTCATTGATAAAAAAAGTGCATCTTCGATTTATAAAATCAGATAAATGAGAAATGAATTTTAAAATTAAAAAATGAAATGATAATAAAGATTTTTATGGGGAACGCTTCAATCCATATTGAAACGAAACGAGTTTTTTCTCATCACTTTGAATGAAAATGAAAAAAAAATATTGAATTGACTCCTTCAATCTCGACGATTAAATAATAATAGATTATTATTATTTCGAGTACGCCGCTATGGTGAAATCGGTAGACACGCTGCTCTTAGGAAGCAGTGCTAGAGCATCTCGGTTCGAGTCCGAGTGGCGGCATGGCATCTTCTAAAACAAATGGAATAAGTCCTATAATAAATTCAATTCCTGATTTCAATTCCGTAGAATTGGTTTACCCCACTTTTTCATTTTAATAAAAATAAATTTATGATATTTTCCACCTTAGAACATATATTAACTCATATATCCTTTTCGATCATTTCAATAGTAATTACTATTTTTTTGATAAGCTTATCGGTCGATGAAATCGTAGGACTATATGATTCGTC